TGTTTACTATTTAGGCAGAATGCCGTCGCCTATTGTCACTAAGAAACTGAAAGAGAAAGAAACCTCAGAAACGGAAGAAGAGGGAGAAAGAAAGGAAGAAAGCGATGTAGAAACAACTTCCGAAATGAAGGAGACTCAACAGGAACAAGAGGGATCCACCGAAGAAAAACCTTTCCTTTGTTCGGAAGAAAAGGAGGATCTGGAGACCCATCAAGAGAATTGGGAATTGGGAAGACTGAAAGAAGAGAAAAAGAAAAGAATGAATAAAAAGATTGAAACAGCTTTTGTCTCTTTTCTTTTCGATTATAAACGATGGAATCGTCCATTACGATATATAAAAAATGATAAATTAGAAAATGCTTTACGTAATGAAATGTCACAATTTTTTTTTTATACATGTACAAGTGATGGGAAACAAAGAATCTCCTTTACATATCCGCCCAGTTTATCAACTTTTTTGGAAATGCTAGAACAAAGAATTTCTTTGTACATAATAGAAAAACTATATGACAAAGATCTTTATAATTATTGGATTTATACTAATGAAAAAAAAAAGTGCAATTTGAACAATGAATTGAGAAGTCGAATAAAGATTATAGAAAAAAAGGAGAGATCCCCTAATCTGGATATGCTTGAAAAAAGAACCCTATTATGTGATGATGAAAAAAAAGAAAAAATCTTGTCAAAAGCATATGATCCTTTTTTCAACGGACCATATCGAGTAATGAGAAAAAGATCAGATTCACGTGCAATCATGAATACTTATACAGATAGAGAAGATTTCGTAGAATTTTTTTTTCTAAATAAGATTCATGATCTACTTCTTAATGATTCCGTAGAACTTCACCATCAATCATTTTTGAATTGTACTGAAAAAAAAGGAATTGATTCAGAGAGTAAAAAAAAATATTTGCAATTTGTATTTAATGTAATTACAGCACATACAAAAGATCAAAAAAAAATGAAAAAAAAATCTATTGGAATTAGAATAGAAGAGATCAGTAAAAAGGTCTCTCGATGGTCATACAAATTAACCGAGAATTTGGGAGAAGAAGAAGATAATGATGAAGAAGAATTGGAAGAAGAATATTATGATATTCATTCAAGAAGAGCCAAACGTGTGATAATTTATAACGATAATGATCAGAATACCAATTTGATTTCTAATGATCGAAATGATGATCAAACGGAAGAGGGAGAGGTGGCTTTGATACGTTACTCACAACAATCAGATTTTCGTCGCAATCTAATCAAAGGATCTATGCGCGCTCAAAGACGTAAAACAGTTATTTTAGGCCTATTTCAATTAAACATGCATTCCCCGCTTTTTTTGGATCGTTTAGACAAAACATATTTTTTTTCGTCTTTTGATATCAAAAAAATAAAGAATATAATTTTTAGGAATTGGATGGACAGAGAACAAGAATCAGAATTAAAGATTTCCTATTTTGAAAATGAAGAAAAAAAAGAAGAAAAGGAAAAAGAGGAAGAAAAATATAAAAAAGAACAGACAAGAATATCAGAAACTTGGGATGTCTTTATATTTACTCAAGTAATAAGAAGTTTGATGTTAGTAACACAAGCTTTTCTTAGAAAATACATTATATTACCTTCATTAATAATAACCAAAAATATATTACGTATGCTATTATTCCAAATTCCCGAGTGGGACGAGGATTTTAAGGAATGGAAAAGAGAGATGCATATTAAATGTACCTATAATGGTGTTCAATTATCAGAAAAAGAATTTCCCCGAGGTTGGTTAATAAACGGTATTCAGATAAAGATTCTATATCCTTTCTGTCTAAAACCTTGGAGGAAATCTAAAGCACGATCTCATTATATAGATATAATGAAAAAAAAAGAGAAAAAAACAAATTTTTGTTTTTTAACAGTCTGGGGACTGGAAGCGGAACTTCCCTTTGGTTATCCCCGAAAACGACCTTTCTTTTTTGAACCTATTTATAAAGAACTCCAAAAAAGAAAAAAAAAGGTGAAAAATAAATTTTTACAAGTTCTAAAATCTTTAAATAAAAAAAGTAAATATTTTATAAAAGTTAGAAAAGAAGAAACAAAAGGAGTCATCAAAATAGTTCGAGTTATCAACCTAATAATGAAAAAACTGGAGAATCAAAATAATAAATTTGAATTGAGGAAAGAGAAAGTATATGAACCGAACGAAAACAAAAGATATTTTAAAAGAAATAATAAGATTCTTCGCGAATCGTCTGTTCTAATTCGAACAACGAATCAGTTAAATTCTTCACTAATAGAAAGAAGAATGAAAGATCTTTCTGATAAGACAATCAAAATAAGGAATCAAATTGAACGAACAGCAAAAGACAAGAAAAAAAAAGAAAAAGTTATAATTTATGATAAGAATTTATCGGTATCACAGAAACATATTTTGAAAATATTAAAAAGTGAAAATATCCGATTAATGCGTAAATCACACTACTTTATCAAATCATTCATTGAAAAAATATACATAGATATTTTGCTATGTACCATTAACATTTTTAAGATAAATGCACAACTTTTCTTTGAATCAACAAAAAAGATCTTTAATAAATCCATTTACAACAATGAAATAAATAAAGAACAAGAAGGAATTGATGAAACAAATCAAAATAGAATGAATTTTCTTTTAATTATAAAGAGATTTTTATCAAATACTGATAATACTAAGAATAGCAATCAAAATTCCAATACTTATTTGAACTTATCTTCCCTGTCCCAAGCATATGTTTTTTACAAAATATCACAAAATCAATTACTTAATAAGTATCAATTGAAACATATACTTAAATATCAAGGGAGCTATCCTTTTTTTCAGGATAATCTAAAAGATTATTGTATGATACACGGAATATTTAATTATAAATCAAGACATAATAAAATTCATACGTATGTAATGAATGAATGGAAAAACTGGTTAAAAGGTCATTATCAATACGATTTATCTCAAAAAAAAAAGTCTCAATTTGTACCTAAAGAATGGTGGAATAGAATCAATAAACATCGTATGAATCAAAACAAAGAATCAAACCAATTGGGTTTATATAAAAAATACAAATTCATTTATTCCATGAAAAAGAATGACTATGCAGCGAATTCATTTATGAGTCAAAAAGAAAAATGGAAAAAACATTACAGATATGATCTTTTATCATATAAATACATAAGACTCCCTAATTTATACATTTATGGATCAACATTAGAAATAAATGGGGACAAAGAAATTCCATATCATTTAAATACATCGAAAACTGAATCATTTTATGTATTGGTAAGTATACCTAGCAATGATTATCTAGAAAAAGAATATCCTATTGATAGGAATAGAAATTTTGATCGAAAATATTTTGATTGTAGAATTCTTCATCTTTCTCTTTGTTTTATAAAAAATATTGAGATCTGGACCAATGCACATATTGGCATCAAGATTCATAAAAATACTAAGACTGACATTAACAATTTAAAAAAAATGGATAAAAAAGATCTTTTTTATCCTACAATCCATCCGGAGATCAAAACATGCAATCAAAAAAGAAACTCTTTTGATTGCATGGGAATAAATAAAGAAAGTTTATATGATACCGCATCGAATCATGATACTATATCCAATATAGAAACTTGGTTCTTCCCAGAATTTGTTCTACTTTTTGATGTATATAAAATTCAACCTTGGATCATACCAATCAAATCACTCTTTTTTCATTTTTATATAAATAATATAAATAAAAAAAGTAAAAACATTAACGTAAATCCAAAGAAATTCTATAATAAAAAAAAAGATAAAAAAGCTGTTGAAGAAGATTACACAATATTTGAAATAAAAAAGGATATAAAAAAAGAACAATATAAGAGCAATAATGAAATAGAACTAGATCTCTTTTTGAAAAAATATTTTCTTTTTCAACTAAGATGGGCTGATCCCTTGAATAAGAAAATAATGAAAAATATCAGGGTATATTGTCTCCTACTTAGACTGATAAATCCAAAGGAAATTGCGATATCTTCGATTCAAAGAGGTGAAATAAATCTAGATGAAATGCTTATTCAAAAGAACCTAGTTATTGCAGAATTGATAAGAAAGGGAATATTGATTATTGAATCAATTTGTCTATCTATACGAAGGGACGCAAAATCTATTATATATCAAACTATGGATATTTCATTGGTCAATAATAAAAAGCACCAAATAACTCAAAAATACAAAAAAAAAAGATATATTGAAAAAGGTTTTTTTGAAAAATACATTGCACGACACAGCAACATATTTTTGAATAGAGACGAAGATCATTATGATTTACTCGTTCCTGAAAATATTTTATCTCCCAGACGTCGTAGAGAATTTCGAATTCGAATTTGTTTCAATTCTCGGAATTTTAATGTTGTGAATAGGAATCAAATATTTTTCAATGAAAACAAAATAAGAAACTGTGGGCAATTTTTGAATGAAGACAAACTTATTAATAAAGATAAAAAGAATTTCATTAAATTTAAATTGTTTCTTTGGCCCAATTATCGATTAGAAGATGTAGCTTGTATAAATCGCTATTGGTTTGATACCAATAACAGCAGTCGTTTCAGTCTGTCAAGAATACATATGTATTAACAATTCAGAATGAATTCAATTCCAATTTCCAATGGAAAAATAAAAAAAAAATTATAGTGGATTTCCTACATATCGTGTAACATATTTGTTAGATGAAAATAACTGGCATAATAAATATTATTATTTTTACTGATCGGTAAAATTCACAGAAAAGAAAAATAGAAATCTTAATTTATGATCAAAAATTCATTCATCTCAGTTATTACACAAGAAGAAAAAGAAGAAAATAGTGGGTCTGTTGAATTTCAAGTATTCCATTTCACCAGTAAGATACGGAGACTTACTTTACATTTAGAATTGCACAAAAGAGATTTTTTATCACAAAGGGGTCTACGAATAATTCTGGGAAAACGTCAACGATTATTGACTTATTTGTCAAAGAAAAAGAAAGTGCGTTATAAGAAATTAATGGATCAGTTAGATATTCGGGAACCAAAAACTCGTTAATTAAAATTTAATTTTTTCTTTGAGTTTCTTATTATCCTTGTTCTTTTTTATTTCTAATTTTAAGAAATTTATGAAATAATGAATTAAGGAAAAAAAGATGACTGTACCGGCTACAAAAAAAGATTTCTTAATAGTCAATATGGGTCCTCACCACCCATTAATGCATGGTGTTCTTCGGCTAATCGTTACTCTAGATGGTGAAGATGTTATTGACTGTGAACCTATATTGGGCCATTTACACAGAGGAATGAAAAAATAGCAGAGAACAAAACAATTATAAAATATTTGCCTTATGTAACACGTTGGTATTATTTAGCTACTATGTTCGCAGAAGCAATAACAGTAAATGCACCAGAACAATTGGAAAGTTTTTGAGTGCCTAAAAGGGCCAGTTATATCAGAGTTATTATGCTGGAGCTGAGCCATATAGTTTCTCATTTGTTATGGCTTGGCCCTTTTATGGCCAATATTGGTGCACAGACTCCCTTTTTATATATTATATATTAAATTATATATTAAAAAAAAAAAGAGAGGAATTTAATATATGATCTATTTGAAGACGCCACAGGTATGCGGATGATGCATAAATATTTCCGCATCAAAGGAGTAGCTGCAGATTTACCTTATGGATGGATGGATAAATGTTTTTATTTCTGTGATTATTTTTTAACAGGAGTTGTTTAGTATCAAAAACTCATTACGCGAAATCCCATTTTTTTTGGAACGAGTTGAGGAGTGGGCATTATTGGTGGGGAAGAGACAATAAGTTGATAAGTTGGGGTTTATCAGGACCAATGCTACGAGCTTCTGGAATACAATGGGATCTTTGTAAAGTTGATCGCTATGAGTGTTACGATAAATTTGATTGGGAAGGGAAGTCAAATGGCAAAAAGAAAGAGATACATTAGCTCGTTATTTAGTAAGAATTGGTGAAATGCAAGAATCTATAAAAATCATTCAACAGGCTCTAGAAAGAATTCCTGGAGGAACTTATGAAAATTTAGAAAACCAAATGGGATAAGTTGGTCTTTGAAATGATAATTGATACGACAGGAGTACAAACTATTCATTCTTTTTCTAAATTAGAATCCTTAAAAGAAGTATATGGACTCATATGGATTTTTGTCCCCATTTTAACCCTTGTCTTAGGAATCACAATGGGGTTATTAGTCATTGTGTGGTTATTAGAAAGAAAAATATCTGCAGCAATACAACAACGTATTGGACCTGAATATGCTGGCCCATTAGGGATTCTTCGAGCTTTAGCGGATGGGACAAAATTACTTTTGAAGGAGAATATTCTTCCGTCTAGAGGTAATATTCACTTATTTAAGGTCGAACCCTCTATAGGATTTATATCAATCCTACTAAGTTATTTAGTAATTACTTTTGGATATCACCTTGTTTTAGCTGATCTCAGTATAGATATTTTTTTATGGATTGCCTTTTCAAGTATTGTAACTATTGGTCTTCTTATGTCAGGATATGGATCAAATAATAAGTATTCCTTTTCAGGCGATCTACGAGCTGTAGCTCAATAAATTAGTTATGAAATACCATTAACTCTATGTGTGTTAGCAATATCTCTACGTGCGATTCATTAGAACATGAACTTCTTTCTCTTTTCTAGAAAAGAGATGAGAAATAAATTTAAATTTTAAATACAATTAAATACAATAAAATAGAGATATCATTAATAATCTCATTCCCTAGGTACAAGAAGAAATTTGAAGTAAACATAAGTTGTTTACCCCAAATATTGAGATTATTTTCTTAGTCGTCATATCTTGAAGCGGATGCAAAAGATCAACTTTATTTATTACTATACTGGGGATCAATCAAAAAGAAGTAGCAGTTAGGAACACCAAAGTACGCAAAGGATGAGTAATAAAAATAATGTAAGGTATTAAAGGTACCAAAAAAAGTTATTTTTGCATAAAACGAATGGCTTGTAATTGGTATAAATGATCAAGCAGTACTTTCCCACGATTCCGATATAGAATATGCTACTATTTGCTGATTAAATAAATGACTATCAAGAACGGATGAATCCTTTATTTTCTTGACTTTTTTTTTACGATAATATAATAAAATTAAAGAATAAAACGGGAATAATAAGAAAATATTTGTTTCTGTTAATTCCTATAACAACAAGATGGACTTTACCTAGGATGAAAATGAATCAATTATTCAATCTTGGATGTAAATTTCTTTTACCTATTTATCTAGGTAATCTATTATTAACAACTTCTTTTCAACTTGTTTCACTATAAACTATAAACAAAAATAAGAAATTAAGAAAAAACAATAATGAATATCCTATATCCATAACTTATCTCAATCAAGAGAAAGAAACATGAATTTTATTCATGGATATATAAAATATGTTACCTATGATTACTGGGTTCATAAATTATGGCAAACAAACAATACGAGCCGCAAGGTACAGAAGTATGCGTTCGCATATGTCCAATAGACCTTCCCATTGTTGATTGGAAATTTGAAAAAGATATTAAGAAAAAACAATTGCTTCATTATAGTATTGATTTATGTGTCTGTATATTTTGCGTTAATTGTGTTGAGTATTGTCCAACAAACTGTTTATCGATGACTGAAGAATATGAGCTTTCCACTTACGATCGTCACGAATTGAATTATAATCAAATTTCTTTAGGTCGGTTACCAATGTCAATAATTGGAGATTACACAATTCAAACAGTTATGGATTCAACAAATCAAATGAAAAAATAAAAAAACCTTGCTTGGTTCAAGAACGATTACTAAATAACTTTATTTTATCTATCTAATGATATTCATTTTTTTTCATTCAATTAGGAAGGTATCCTATAAAAAAATAGTTCCTTTCCTGGACCTTAGTAAGGTCATGAAATATTTTGACTTATTTATTTATTTTTTATTTTCTAATGGATTCACCTGGACTGATACATGATATTCTTGTAGTGTTTCTGGGATCAGTTCTTATATTAGGAGGTCTGGGAGTAGTATTACTTAATAATTTCATCAATTCTGCCTTTTCATTGGGATTGGTTCTTTTTTGTATATCCTTATTCTATATCTCATTGAATTCCTATTTTGTAGCTGCCACGCAGTTCCTTATTTATGTGGGAGCCATAAATGTATTAATCATATTTGCTGTGATGTTCATGAACGGTTCAGAATATTCCAATGATTCCTATTTGTGAACCATTGGAGATAGGATCACTTCACTGGTTTGTACAAGTATTCTTTTTTTTTTCATATAAATTTATGATTTAGAGTTATTAACCTATTCTATCACTAACCTAATAACAAACATATTTATCTCATATATCTCATATTCATATATAATAATATATAATATATCATCATATCCTTAATTCTATTTCTATATACTTAATTCTATTTCTATATACTAGAAATACTAGAATATTTTGAGATTATAGATTATATCTATTATCTATTATATGTATATATATATATATACATATAGAATATAGAAAGATAGTAAATAGAAAGATAGTAAAATTCACATGAATTGAATTCGTAAACTCATATTCCATAACTATGGAAATTGAAATCAAAGTATCTCGGCCCTTTTTCAAAAACAGATTAAAAAATCTATGGATCCTTAAAATATTGATAAATCATTGATTCGTCCAGTTTTTAAAATAGAAAATATATGATTTATTTCATTTTATTATTTTACCAGATTGAAAATCTTTTGTGTTCAAAACTAGAATTTATAGACCCAATGTCACATTCAGTAAAGATTTATGATACATGTATAGGATGTACCCAATGTGTCCGAGCTTGCCCCACGGATGTATTGGAAATGATACCTTGGGACGGATGTAAAGCTAAGCAAATTGCTTCTGTGCCAAGAACCGAAGATTGTGTAGGTTGTAAAAGATGTGAATCTGCTTGTCCAACGGATTTTTTGAGTGTCCGTGTTTATTTATGGCATGAAACAACTCGCAGCATGGGTCTTTCTTATTGATATGTGACAAAATATGTGACAAAAAACTCCACTTGAATCGTTTGATTCCTCTTTACCAACAAAACCTCATACTCGAGAAAAGAAAATATATTATTCTTCTCCCGAGCACGGGATTTTCTAGTCTAAATTTATCTTATCTTTATCACGAGTTATTTTCCTTGGTTAACAATACTTCTTGTTTTGCCCATATTTGCGGGTTCTTTGATTTTCTTTTTCCATCATAGGGGAAATAAGGTATACTCTACGTATATGTATCTTATAGCTCCTTATTATGACCTATGTATTTTGTTATCATTTTCAATCGGACGATCCGTTAATCCAATTGAAGGAGGATTCTAAATGGATCAATCTTTTCAATTTTTACTGGAGACTGGGAATCAATAGACTTTCCATAGGACCCGTCTTACTGACGGGATTTATCACTACTTTAGCAGCTCGGCCAATTACTTGAAATCCGCAATTTTTCTATTTCTTGATGTTAGCAATGTATAGTGGCCAAATAGGATCATTTTCTTCTCGAGACCTTTTACTTTTTTTCATCATGTGGGGATTAGAATGAATTTCTGTTTATTTACTTTTATCCATGTGGGGAGGAAAAAAATGCCTGTACTCGGCTACAAAGTTTATTTTGTGCACTGTCGGAGGTTCCATTTTTCTCTTATCTTAATAGGAGTTCTAGGTATGGATTTATATGGTTCCAATGAACCAACGTTAGATTTAGAAAAATTAATTAATCAATCGTATCCTGCAGCATTGGAAATAATACTCTATTTTTGTTTTCTTATTGCTTATGCTGTCAAACCGCTGATGATACCCCTACATACATGGTTACCAGATACCCACGGGGAAGCACATTACAGTACATGTATGCTTTTAGCTGGAATTTTATTAAAGATGGGAGCGTATGGATTGATTCGGATTAATATGGAATTATTAGCTCACGCCCATTCTAGATTATCTCCCTGATTGTTATAGTAGGAATAATATAAATCATTTATGCAGCTTCAACCTCTCTCGGTCAACGCAATTAAAAAAAAAAACGTATTGCCTATTCTTCCGTATCTCACATGTATTTCATAATTATAGGAATTGGTTCTATAACTGGCATGGGACTTAATGGAAGCCATCTCACAAATACTCTCTCATGGATTGATTGGCGCTGCACTCTTTTTCTTAGCAGGAACGAGTTGTGATAGAATACGTTTTGTTTATCTCGAAGAGATGGGGGGGGATATCTATCCCAATGCCAAAAATATTTACCATGTTTAGTAGTTTCTCGATGGCTTCTCTTGCATTGCCAGGAATTAGTGGTTTTGTTGCAGAATTCCTATTTTTGGAATAATTACCAGCCAAAAATATCTTTTCATGTCAAAAATGTTAATTACTTTTGTAATGGCGATTGGAATGATATTAACTCCTATTTTTTTATTATCTATGTTACGTCAGATTTTTTATGGATACAAGCTATTCAATATTCCAAACTTGAATCTTTTTGATTCTGGACCACGAGAACTATTTGTTTCAATCTGTATCTTTCTACCTGTAATAGGAATTGGTATTTATCCTGATTTTGTTCTCCCGTTATCGGTTGACAAGGTACAAGTTCTATTATCTAATTATTTTTATAGATACTAATTCTTTTTTTATATTCAATAATAAATTCAATAAATTTCATTAATTGGAAAGAAAATCTTAGAATCTTTCGACTTTCCTATTTTCACATATTCTCGCGATTCTTCGTTGTACAATGAAAAAAAAAGGGTAAGGGGAATTTATAATTGTAATGAGATACATCTAAAGTTTTCAAGAATCATTTGAATAATTACTCTATTGAAAAGGTTCTCAAAAACTACTTGCACAAGATTTAATTGTGTATCAGACGATTTTTTTATGTATTCTTTATGTAGTTTATTTTATTCAATTAGATATTCATTGGAATGAACCATAACTATGGAACCCGATTCCTAATAACTATGGAACCCGATTCCTAATAGATTGATCCCAAAATAGCATATCCAAATTAGGATAAATCTTATAGAAGCTACAAATGCCGAATTCGTGCCTTGATCTTTCAATATTGAATTCTTTCTAGTATGTAAATAAATTGCAAATATGGTCCAAGTAATAAATACCCAAGTTTCCTTAGGGTCCCAATTCCAATACGAACCCCATGCTTCATTAGCCCATACTGCTCCAGAAAGAATACCTATGGTTATAAAAAGGCAAACCCTAAACTAATGACACGATAACTCCAATAATCCAAACGCTGAATTAATTGATATTTGTAAAAATTTTGAAATAAAAGAAAATAAGTCTTTTTAAATACACTACCTTTTCGTTCAAATATTCCATATCACCAAAGAAAAACGACTTCCTTAAACTTAAAAAATTCTTGTTTTTCAAAAAAAAAAATTATTTTTTTTTTTTGAAATGCAATTACTATAAAAGCAACTGATAATAAGGATCCGCATAAAAGAGCTGCATAGCTAAATAGCATCATACTGACATGCATCATTAACCACTGAGATTGTAGAGCTGGTACTAATATTGCGGGTTTATGCATTTCATTTGAAAGACCTGACGTGGCGAAACCTTGGGTAAAAAAGACACTTGGTGCAGTTATTGCGCTTAAATCATTTTTATGATTCCCAAGATACGGAATCATATGAATAATAGATAAACTCCACGAAAGGAAGATTAATGATTCGTATAAATTACTTAAAGGAAAATGTCCCGAAGAAATCCAACGAATAACTAAAAACCCTGTTATAGAGAAAAAAGTAGCTAACATCCCTTTTTCTGACGAATTACGTAATCCTTCAATTTCGTATACTAATAAGTTCATCAAATGAATTATAATCACAATTGAGATGATCGAAAAGGAAATATGAGTTAATATATGTTCTAAGGTCACAAATATCATAAATAAGAGTCCCTTTTAAATAATTGAAATTGGGAAGGTTATTAAGGTTATTAAATAGAATCTAAAATATTAGGTTTTAGATTCTATTAGATCTATCGTGTCTATATTATTCATATTATGAATTCTTATTTATGCCGCCACTCGGACTCGAACCGAGATGCTTTAGCACTGCTTCCTAAGAGCAGCGTGTCTACCAATTTCACCATGGCGGCGGCTTATCTTAAATAATAATAGAAAATTCATGTTGAATTGTAGATATTGAACGATATTTAATAGAGTTTAGGAAATAATGAAGAAAGATGCATTTCCATTCTTCATATATAAATGTTAAATATCAATAAGATTTAATTAGTATCTTCATCTTCGTAAGTTCAGTTTTAATAATCAACTTTTTCGTACTAGAAACTCAGCTCTTGTTTATCTAGAACAGTAAGAACTCAAAAGTTTTGTTTTCAGTTGAGATATAAAATTCATAATTTTCTTTCTAAATATTTTGAGACCCGACGCCTTAGTCTAAAGTATAATGAAATATTCAGATTCTTCCTTGTCTATCGTAATTGTGCTTTTCTATTTTGAAAAGCACAATTCATAGGAAATAAAAAATCATCTAACGAATTCAATATCAATAAATAGAATAAGAATAGAGAATAATAAATTAATAATAGAAAAAATTAAAAAAAAAATAAAATACACAATAAAGATTCTTATCTTTCATATTGCCTAGCTCTAACTAATAAAGAGAAGTAAAATCAAATCATTTGTCTTACAATTTCAAAATGGAAATTTTTAAGTTATTTAAAACATGTCAATTAATATTTTTCCAAGACTTTTTTTTGTCGCACAAAAAAACTTTTTGACTTTCCGGTGGAAATAGATTTAGCTAAAGAAAAAGCTTTTACTGCCTTTAAAGATCCTTTTTTTTTCCAAAGATTTCTACGAATACGCTTTTTTGACATAGAAGTACGTTTTTTTGGAACTGCCATTGAAAAGGTAAGTGACTCCTTTTTATCGTTGTATGTGAAAGACATATATTGTTCGAAAGAAATTACTTTTTACTTTTTATTAGTTATTATCTATACTTAATTATACTTAATTCCATTAATTTCGAAATCTCCTCAATAATATCATAACATACAAATAAAAAAATAAAAAAAAAAATAAGAAAATCAAAATATTCTAAAATAATTCTATTTTCATAAACAAATATATTTTGATTTTCTATCTTCATTCTTATATTTGCATAATGTAAGAATTACATACATATACATACATATTTTCTATTATTATTAGAAAGTATTCTAAAGGAATATATACAAAAAAAGTAATTTAATTTTAAATATTTAAAGTCATATATAATATTGCAAATATTCATATTTAATATTAATATTAAGAATAGTAATAGAAAATATTGATCTAAATAGTAAAAATAGTAAAATAAAATAGTTAAAAAGTAAGTAATTAAAGTATAATAGTATTAATAGTATTAAAATAAAATAGTTAAAAAGTAAGTAATTAAAGTATAATAGTATTATAAGTAATTAAAGTATAATAGTATTAATAGTATATAATACTAATATAAATATATAAATAAGAAAAATATAAATAGATTGAATCTATCGACTTCTCAATTCATTGTTCAAATTGCACTTTTTTTTTTCATTAGTATAAATCCAATAATTATAAAGATCTTTGTCATATAGTTTTTCTATTATGTACAAAGAAATTCTTTGTTCTAGCATTTCCAAAAAAGTTGATAAACTGGGCGGATATGTAAAGGAGATTCTTTGTTTCCCATCACTTGTACATGTATAAAAAAAAAATTGTGACATTTCATTACGTAAAGCATTTTCTAATTTATCATTTTTTATATATCGTAATGGACGATTCCATCGTTTATAATCGAAAAGAAAAGAGACAAAAGCTGTTTCAATCTTTTTATTCATTCTTTTCTTTTTCTCTTCTTTCAGTCTTCCCAATTCCCAATTCTCTTGATGGGTCTCCAGATCCTCCTTTTCTTCCGAACAAAGGAAAGGTTTTTCTTCGGTGGATCCCTCTTGTTCCTGTTGAGTCTCCTTCATTTCGGAAGTTGTTTCTACATCGCTTTCTTCCTTTCTTTCTCCCTCTTCTTCCGTTTCTGAGGTTTCTTTCTCTTTCAGTTTCTTAGTGACAATAGGCGACGGCATTCTGCCTAAATAGTAAACACAGGTGATAAATAAGAGAATACTAAAGATTCGAGCCATAGAATTTCTAAATTCTGACACAAGATACTTATTAGATCGAATAGAATTATTTTGCCGTATCCAGAATAATACCAATCCAACCCATTTCATGAATAAAATGTGACCGATTAACCAACCAACAAAACTACTTGTTAAAAATAAAATCTTGTTGTTGCATCGAAACATATAAATGTTGACTAATCTGGCTAACGTGGAACTTGGTAAAATGAAATGGTTGAATAATTGAAAGATTATATTATTCAGGAATACACATTGAATGCTGAGATTACGCATTGAATTTCTGGTAGTAGATCCATAATCAAAAAAGTTTTTATGATTGTTCCAGAAGAAATGAAACAAAAGATACGGTAGAACTAGGACAGTTATTGTATGAGGTCTACCCAATGCTAGATGCAGAGGCGCATAATAGATCGATATGAACATCATGAGCTGTCCCGCAATAAAACCAGTTGTTGCTGATACCTCCTTCTCGATTCCTTCTTCCATAACCCGAGCTCGGAGAAGGAAGAGATAAGAGGGCCCTATGGAGAATGTGGTCAGAAATCCATAATAGAGCCCGACCACAACGACCGAATTTATTATCTTCATGCATAAGGATAATGGATGACCTAGTAGAAAAGATTGAAAAATCATCACAAACCTCCCCTTTTTCTTTTCTATTGCAATTTCTCGATTATTATATGATGATTCCTTAACTTTCCATATCTATATAGATAGAAACATAGAAACAGATATACTATAAATGACATCTCTCCTGTCAATGACACAAAAG